TTAAAAATAAGCTAAATTTAAGCTTTTGGGTTCATACCCCAAATATAAAGGAAACCCCTTTTTTTTAAAAAATAAAGTGCCTGATTAAAGGATTATTCTGATAGAATAAATAAAGTAGATTTCTACCTTTATTATATTTTATAGAATTAAACTATATCTAATAGTATCAAAAACTATCGTGCATCTTACACTAAAATATATTTATTGAATTTATAATACAAAACTAACCCCCTATTTTAGATTTTTTTTAATTTAAATTCAAATAAAATATTTTTTTATTTTATTCTTTTTTTTAGAACTTTAATTTCTATTTCAGCTAATTCTTGATTAGGCTGTTGAATTGGATTAGAAATCAATTTATTAAGATTTATCCCCCTAATTTCCAATTCTAAAAATCTTTTATCATCAGAAGCAGCTTTAAAATATTTTCTTACCCAATCAATCGCATCTATTAATTTTTTATTTTCAATTTTATTAAAAATAATTATTTTAAAAAATTTTGAAATTAATAATTTAATTTCTATTTTAATTAACTCATCTATATTAATAAAAATAGGATCAACCCCCTTTCATTTTTGATTTCCTAATATTATTGAAGGTTTATCTTGATTTAATTGCTTTATTTTAATAACATGACAAAAAATCTCCCCAATAATTTTATTATCTTATTATATAAATTATAATTTTTTAATATTTATTATAATTTTTAATGTTATTGTAGGAACAATAGGAGGAATTAATCAAACATCATTACGAAAATTAATATCATTTTCATCTATTAATAATTTAGGTTGAATATTAGCAGCATTAACAATAACAGAAAATTTATGAATTTTTTATTTAATAATATACTCATTTTTAATTAGAATTATATGTTTTTTCTTTAATATAATAAATATATACTATATTAATCAATTATTTATTATAAATATAAAATTTTCATTAAAAATATTTTTATTAATTAATTTTTTATCATTAGGAGGATTACCTCCTTTTTTAGGATTTTTTCCTAAATGAATTATTATTAATTTTCTTATTATAAATAAATTATTTATTATTAGATTTATTTTTATTATAATAAGTTTAATTATATTATTTTTTTATATTCGAATTATATATTCATCCATTATATTTAATTATTTAAAAATAAAATGATATAAAAATTTTATAAAAAATTACTTATTATTAATTATAAATATTTTAAGAATAATTTCTTTATTAGGTATAATTATTAGAACTTTTATATTTATATAAAGGTTTTAAGTTATATAAACTAATAATCTTCAAAATTATAAAAAAAGTAATTTCTTTAAGCCTTAGTATTTATAATTACTCCTTAAAATTTGCAATTTTATATCATTATTGACTATAAGACTTTACTTAATAAAAGAGATCTTTCTCGTTAATAAATTTACAATTTATCGCTTATACTCAGCCATTTTATTAGCGAAAATGACTTTATTCAACAAATCATAAAGATATTGGAACATTATATTTTATTTTTGGTATTTGAGCAGGAATAGTAGGAACTTCTTTAAGATTATTAATTCGTACTGAATTAGGTAATCCTGGATCTTTAATTGGAGATGATCAAATCTATAATACTATTGTAACAGCTCATGCTTTTATTATAATTTTTTTCATAGTTATACCAATCATAATTGGAGGATTTGGAAATTGATTAGTACCATTAATATTAGGAGCACCAGATATAGCTTTCCCCCGAATAAATAATATAAGATTTTGATTATTACCCCCCTCATTAACTCTACTAATTTCTAGAAGAATTGTTGAAAATGGAGCAGGAACTGGATGAACAATTTATCCCCCTTTATCCTCTAATATTGCTCATGGAGGTAGTTCAGTCGATTTAGCCATTTTTTCACTACATTTAGCTGGAATTTCATCTATCTTAGGAGCTATTAATTTTATTACAACTATTATTAATATACGAATTAATAATATATCATTTGATCAAATACCTCTTTTTGTTTGAGCAGTAGGAATTACAGCTCTACTTTTATTATTATCTTTACCTGTTTTAGCTGGTGCTATTACAATACTTTTAACAGATCGAAATCTTAATACTTCATTTTTTGATCCAGCAGGAGGTGGAGATCCTATTTTATATCAACATTTATTCTGATTTTTTGGTCATCCAGAAGTTTATATTTTAATTTTACCTGGTTTCGGAATAATTTCACATATTATTTCCCAAGAAAGTGGAAAAAAAGAAACTTTTGGATGCTTAGGAATAATTTATGCTATAATAGCAATTGGTTTATTAGGATTTATTGTTTGAGCTCATCATATATTTACTGTAGGAATAGATATTGATACTCGAGCTTATTTTACTTCTGCAACTATAATTATTGCTGTACCAACAGGAATTAAAATTTTTAGTTGATTAGCAACATTACATGGATCTCAAATTAATTATAGACCATCTATTTTATGAAGATTAGGATTTGTTTTTTTATTTACAGTAGGAGGATTAACAGGAGTAATTTTAGCTAATTCTTCAATTGATGTAACATTACATGATACTTATTATGTTGTAGCTCACTTTCATTATGTTTTATCTATAGGAGCTGTATTTGCAATTATAGGAGGATTTATTCACTGATATCCTTTATTCACAGGATTATCATTAAATAATTATTTATTAAAAATTCAATTTTTATCAATATTTATTGGAGTAAATTTAACTTTTTTTCCACAACATTTTTTAGGTTTATCTGGAATACCTCGCCGATATTCTGATTATCCTGATAGTTTTACTTCATGAAATATTATTTCTTCATTTGGTTCTTATATTTCTTTATTATCAATAATAATAATAATAATAATTATTTGAGAATCTATAATTAATCAACGTATAATTTTATTTTCTTTAAATATACCTTCTTCAATTGAATGATTACAAAATTTACCTCCTTCAGAACATTCTTATAATGAATTACCTATTTTAAGAAACTTCTAATATGGCAGATAATATGTAATGGATTTAAACCCCATTTATAAAGGAATTTCCTTTTTTTAGAAATGCCAACTTGATCTAATTTTAATCTTCAAAATAGTGCTTCACCTTTAATAGAACAAATTATTTTTTTTCATGATCATACTTTAATTATTTTAATTATAATTACTATTTTAGTAGGTTATTTAATATTTATTTTATTTTTCAATAAATTTATTAATCGATTTTTATTAGAAGGACAAATAATTGAATTAATTTGAACTATTATTCCAGCAATTACATTAATTTTTATTGCTTTACCTTCATTACGCCTATTATATTTATTAGATGAACTTAATAATCCTTTAATTACTTTAAAATCCATTGGACATCAATGATATTGAAGTTATGAATATTCAGATTTTAATAACATTGAATTTGATTCATATATAATTCAATATAATAAAAATATCCCTGAAAACTTTCGTTTATTAGATGTTGATAATCGAATTATTTTACCTATAAATAATCAAATTCGAATTATAGTAACTGCTACTGATGTAATTCATTCATGAACTATCCCATCTTTAGGAGTAAAAGTAGATGCTAATCCTGGACGACTAAATCAAACTAGATTTTTTATTAATCGTCCTGGAATTTTTTTTGGGCAATGTTCAGAAATTTGTGGAGCTAATCATAGTTTTATACCTATTGTAATTGAAAGAATTTCTATTAAAAATTTTATTAATTGAATTAATAATTATTCATCATTAGATGACTGAAAGCAAGTACTGGTCTCTTAAACCATTTAATAGTAAATTAGCAATTACTTCTAATGAAAGAATTAGTTAAATATATAACATAAATATGTCAAATTTAAATTATTACACTAGTAATATTCTTTTATTCCTCAAATAATACCTATTAATTGATTATTATCTTTTTTTTTTTTTATTATAATTTTTATTTTATTTAATATTATAAATTATTATATTTTTAATATTAATAATTTCAAAAAATTGTTTCATTTTAATAAAAAAAACTTTAAAAATATAAACTGAAAATGATAAGTAATTTATTTTCAATTTTTGATCCTACAACAAATTTATTTAATTTATCATTAAATTGAATTAAAACTTTTATTGGATTAATATTTATTCCATATTCTTTTTGATTAATTCCTAATCGACATTATATTTTATGAAATTTTATTACTAATAAACTTCATAATGAATTTAAAATATTATTAGGTATTAATAGATTCAATGGATCAACTTTTATTTTTATTTCATTATTTACTTTTATCTTATTTAATAATTTTTTAGGACTATTTCCTTATATTTTTACCAGAACAAGTCATTTAACTATTTCCTTATCAATTTCATTATCATTATGAATTAGATTTATATTATATGGATGAATTAATAATTATCAACATATATTTATTCATATAATTCCTCAAGGAACTCCAACTATTTTAATACCATTTATAGTATTAATTGAAACTATTAGTAATATTATTCGCCCTGGAACTTTAGCTGTTCGTTTAACTGCTAATATAATTGCAGGACATTTATTATTAACTTTATTAAGAAGAACTAGTTCTAATTTATCATTTTTTATATTATTTATTTTAATTTTTGTACAAATTTTACTTTTAATCTTAGAATCTGCTGTTGCTATTATTCAATCTTATGTAATTTCTATTCTTAGAACTCTTTATTCTAGAGAAGTAAATTAATGACAATAAATCATAATCATCCATATCATTTAGTAGATTATAGACCATGACCATTAACTGGAGCTATTGGAGTAATAACATTAGTTACTGGTATAATTAAATGATTTCATAACTTTAATTTAAATATAATAATTTTAGGTTATATTATTATTATTTTAACTATATATCAATGATGACGAGATATTTGCCGTGAAGGAACTTTACAAGGTAAACATACTATTTTAGTTTCAAAAGGATTACGATGAGGAATAATTCTTTTTATTATTTCTGAAGTATTTTTTTTTTTATCTTTTTTTTGAGCTTTTTTTCATAGAAGTTTATCACCTAATATTGAAATTGGAGCTATATGACCTCCATTAAATATTACTCCATTTAACCCATTTCAAATTCCTCTATTAAATACAATTATTTTAATTAGATCAGGAGTAACTGTAACCTGAGCTCATCATGCATTAATAGAAAATAATCATTCCCAAACTACGCAAAGATTATTTATTACTATTATATTAGGAATTTATTTTACTATACTTCAAGCTTATGAATATATTGAAGCACCTTTTACTATTGCAGATAGAATTTATGGATCAACTTTTTTTATAGCAACAGGATTTCATGGATTACATGTAATTATTGGAACAATTTTTTTATTAACATGTTTTATCCGTCATTTAAATAATCATTTCTCTAATAAACATCATTTTGGATTTGAAGCAGCAGCATGATATTGACATTTTGTTGATGTAGTATGATTATTCCTTTATATCTCCATTTATTGATGAGGAAATTAATTTATTTATATAATATATTTAGTATATTTGATTTCCAATCAAAAAGTTTAATACATTTTAATATAAATAATTATTTTATTATTAATCATATCAATTCTAATTATTATTATTTCTAACATCATAATATTATTATCTATAATTTTATCAAAAAAATCATTTATAGATCGAGAAAAATGTTCTCCATTTGAATGTGGATTTGATCCTAAATCTTCAGCACGAATTCCATTTTCTTTACATTTCTTTTTAATCACAGTAATTTTTTTAATTTTTGATATTGAAATTGCTCTTCTTTTTCCAATTATTATATCATTTAATTTAGTTAATTTTATTATTTTAATAAAAATTAGATTTTTCTTTTTAATTATTTTACTATTAGGATTATACCATGAATGAAATCAAAATATACTTAATTGAACTAATTAAGGATTATAGTTTAAATAAAACATTTGATTTGCATTCAAAAAATATTGATTTATCAATTTATCTTAAATAAGAAGCAATAAATTGCATTTAATTTCGACTTAAAAGAATGAGTTATTTAACTCCTTATTTATATTAATTGAAACCAAATAGAGGTATATCACTGTTAATGATATTATTGAATATTATATTCCAATTAAATTTGAAATATATTACAATTAAGCTGCTAACTTAATTTATAGTGATTAAAATCATTAATATTTCTTTTTTTTCTTTTATTACTTTTTACTTTATTTATTAATTTATATAGTTTAATTAAAACATTACATTTTCATTGTAAAAATAAAAAATTTTTTTTATAAATATTTAAAGATTATATAATCTCCTTAATATCTTCAATATTATGCTCTACATATAAGCTATTTAAATTTTCATTAAATTAATAATATAAAATAAAAAATTATTATTCATAAAATAAATCTAAATAAATAAATTTTAAAATTATTTATTTGATATAAATAATAGAAAATTGAATAATTTTTAATAATATAAAATATACCTTGACCTCTATACAATTCTATTCACCCTATATCAATATTTTTTACTAAACCTTGTCTATAATTTAAAAAATAATAATTTAAACTATAAGTAGATAAATTAGGTATAAATCACATTAAAGATAAAAAACTTCTTAAATTATAAGCTATTAAAAATTTATTTAAAGAATAAATTCTTATATTTCTAATTAAATACCCTATAATTAAACCAATTAATCTTACATAAATAACTATTATTTTTATATTAAATGATAAATAAATTATATAAGGATAATTAAAAATTATTCATATTAAAAATCTTCCAGTAATTAAACTTATAAATAATAATAAAAATATACTTTTTAATATAACATAATCTTCATCATATAAATTATAAATAGAAAATAAATTATAATCATTAATTATTAAATATATTAATAAACGAATTGTATAAAATATTGTTAAACCTGTAGAAAAATAATATAAAAAAAAAATTAATATATTTAAATTTCTTATTCTTACTATTTCTAAAATTAAATCTTTAGAATAAAATCCAGCTAAAAAAGGAATTCCACATAAAGCTAAATTAGAAATATTTATACATAAAGAAGTTATTGGAATATATAATCTAATACCCCCTATAAAACGAATATCTTGATTATCATTTATTATATGAATAATTACTCCCGCACATATAAATAATAAAGCTTTAAATATAGCATGAGTTAATAAATGAAAAAAAGCCAATTTTGGTAATCCTATTCTTAAAATTCTTATTATTAATCCTAATTGTCTTAAAGTAGATAATGCAATAATTTTTTTTAAATCAAACTCATAATTAGCAGAAATTCCAGCTATAAATATTGTCAACCCAGATAATAATAATAATAATTTAAAAAAAAATATATCAACTAATAATATATTAAATCGAATTAATAAATAAACCCCAGCAGTTACTAATGTAGAAGAATGAACCAAAGCAGAAACAGGAGTTGGAGCTGCTATAGCAGCTGGTAATCATGAACTAAAAGGAATTTGAGCTCTTTTAGTTATAGCTGCAATAATTACTAAAATTCCAATAACCTTTATTGAGTAATCATTATTTATAAAATTTAAATAAAAAATATAATTTCATCTTCCATAATTTATTATTCAAGAAATTACTATTAAAATTATAACATCCCCAATTCGATTTCTTAAAGCAGTTAATATTCCAGCATTATAAGACTTAATATTTTGATAATAAATTACTAAACAATAAGAAACTAAACCTAATCCATCTCAACCTAAAAAAATTCTAATTATATTTGGACTAATAATTAATAAAATTATTGAAAAAACAAATAATAATACTAAAATAATAAATCGATTTAAATTTATTTCAGATCTTATATATCTTTTACTATAATAAATAACTGAAGATGAAATTATTAAAACAAATATTATAAATAATAAAGATATCCAATCTAAAATAATAGATATAACAATATTTATTGAATTAAAAGAAATAATTTCCCACTCTAAAAATAAAACTAAATTTTCCATAATAAAATAAATTATAAAAAAAAAATTTATTATTCTAAAAAAAAATAAAAAAAAAAATCTAATAAAACAAATTGAATAATTTTTAATAATTTAAAATGATTTCTCATATTTTTGACTCCACAAATCAATATTTTCATTTAAATTATTTAAATTATTTAAATTAAAATCAAATCATAAAATATTCAATTTTTAAAATTAATATATTTAAAGGTAATCAATGTAAAATTAATATTAAATATTCACGAGAAACACCAGTATAAAATCTATAAATTCTTAAATTATATTTACCATGTTGAGTATATGAATATAAATATAATCTATATCCCGCTCTAAAAAAAGATATTAAAATTAATATAATTATTGATAATCAAGATCAACTTACTAATCTATTAATTAATCTAATTTCTCCTATTAAATTTATAGAAGGAGGAGCTGCTATATTAGAAGATATTAATAAAAATCATCATAAACTTATTGAAGGTATAAAATTTATTATACCCTTATTTATAAATAATCTACGACTATGTAAACGTTCATAATTAATATTTGCTAAACAAAATATACCAGATGAACATAATCCATGACCAATTATTATAATATAAGAACCTAAATAACCTCAATAATTTATTGTTATAATTCCCCCAATTACTAATCTTATATGAGCAACAGATGAGTAAGCAATTAAAGATTTTATATCTACTTGACAAAAACAATTTAATCTAATATATAAACCCCCTAATAATCTAATAATAATTCAAATAAAATTTATTTTTATATTAATATTTTGAAAAAGAATTAAAACTCGTAATAATCCATATCCTCCTAATTTTAATATAATTCCTGCTAAAATTATTGAACCAGATACTGGAGCTTCAACATGAGCCTTAGGTAATCATAAATGTACAAAATATATAGGTATTTTTACTAAAAAAGCTAAAATTATTGATAAATATAATAAATATAAATTTATATTAAAAAATTTTATAAAATAAATAGTTAAATAATTTAAATAATCAAAAATAAAAAAAATTCCTATTAATATAGGTAAAGAAGCAAATAAAGTATAAAATAATAAATACATTCCAGCTTGAATTCGTTCAGGCTGATATCCTCAACCAATAATTAATATTAAAGTTGGAATTAATCTTCCCTCAAAAAATAAATAAAATATAAATAAATTTAATACTCTAAATGTTAAATATAATATAATTAATAAAATAATAATATTTAATAAAAAAAAATTAATATAAAAATTATTTTTATATAATGATTCTCTTGCTATAATTATTAATATACAAATTCAAATTCTTAATAAAATTAAACCAAAAGAAATTAAATCACAACCTATTATATATCTTAAATTACAAAAATTATTAATATTTAAACTTAAATTTATAAAAATAAATATAATTAACATTAATATTATTTGAACCAATCAAAATATATTTTTTATAAAACATAAAGGAATTATAAAAATTATTATTATTAAAAATTTTATCATTATAATAAATTAAATCTTTTAAAATAATCATTCCCATGTGTACGAATTATAGAAACTAAAATTGATAATCCTAAAGCACCTTCACAAACAGTAAATAATAAAAAAATTATTAATATATATATTTCATATTCAATATAATTTAAATAAATTAATATTAAAAAAAATACTCTTAATACAATATACTCTAATCTTAATAAAACAATTAATAAATGTTTATGTTTAGAAATAAAAATTATATTACCGCATAAAAACATAATAAAAATAATAAATCATATATTTAAAATTATCATTTGTTTTTATAGTTTAAAGTTAAAACATTGGTCTTGTAAATCAAAAATAAGTATATTACTTTAAAAACTTCAAAGAAAAAGAAATTCTTTATCAATAATCTCCAAAATTATTATTTTTTTTAAACTATTCTTTGAAATTTCAAAAATATTTTTATCTTTACTAATTATAATATTCTCTATTATAATATTTTTTTTTAACCATCCTTTATCAATAGGATTAATAATTTTATTTCAAACTTTATTAACTTGTTTACTATCTGGAATATTAATTAATACATATTGATTCTCTTATATTTTATTTTTAGTATTTTTAGGAGGATTATTAGTTATATTTATTTATGTATCAAGAATTGCCTCTAATGAAATATTTTATAATAATTTTTTTATAAAAATAATTTTAATTTTTACTTTCATATTATCAATTTTATTAAGATATATATATATATATAATATAAATTGATTAAATTTTATTAATAATTATGAAATAAATAATTTTAATAATTTATTCATTTTTTTTAATAATGAAAATAAAATCAATTTATCAAAATTATATAACAATTATACTCATCTTATAATAATAATATTAATTATTTATTTATTTATCACTTTAGTAGCTGTAGTTAATATTACTAATATTTTTTTTGGACCTTTACGAATATCAAATTAATTAATAAATTAACTAATGATAAATAAATTTTTACCTTTACGAAAAACTCATCCATTAATTAAAATTATTAATGGATCATTAATTGATTTACCTTCACCATCTAATATTTCTTTATGATGAAATTTTGGATCATTATTAGCATTATGTTTAATTATTCAAATTTTAACTGGATTATTTTTAACTATATATTATATTGCTAATATTGAATTAGCTTTTTATAGTGTAAATTATATTTGTCGAAATGTTAATTATGGATGATTAATTCGAACTTTACATGCTAATGGTGCTTCATTTTTTTTTATTTGTATTTATTTACATATTGGACGAGGAATTTATTATGAATCATTTAATTTAAAATATACTTGAATAGTAGGAATTATTATTTTATTCATTTTAATAGCTACAGCATTTATAGGATATGTTTTACCATGAGGTCAAATATCCTTTTGAGGAGCAACAGTTATTACTAATCTTTTATCTGCTATTCCTTATTTAGGAACAATATTAGTAAATTGAATTTGAGGGGGATTTGCTGTAGATAATGCTACTTTAACTCGTTTTTACTCATTTCATTTTTTATTCCCATTTATTATTTTAATATTAACTATAATCCATTTATTATTTTTACACCAAACAGGTTCTAACAATCCTTTAGGAATTAATAGAAACTTAGATAAAATCCCCTTTCATCCATTTTTTACTTTTAAAGATTTAATTGGATTTATTATCATATTAATATTATTAATTATATTAACATTAACTAATCCTTATCTTCTAGGAGATCCAGATAATTTTATTCCAGCCAATCCTTTAGTAACTCCAATTCATATTCAACCTGAATGATATTTCCTATTTGCTTATGCAATTTTACGATCTATTCCTAATAAATTAGGAGGAGTTATCGCTTTAGTCATATCTATTTTAATTTTAATTATTCTTCCTTTAACCTTTAATAAAAAAATTCAAGGAATTCAATTTTATCCTATTAATCAAATACTATTTTGATCTATAGTATCTATTATTATTTTATTAACTTGAATTGGAGCTCGTCCTGTTGAAGACCCTTATATTATTACCGGTCAATTACTTACTATTTTATATTTTTCTTATTTTTTAATTAATCCTATTATTAATAAAATTTGAGATAATTTAATTTTTAATTAATAATTAATGAGCTTGTTAAAGCATTTGTTTTGAAAACTTATGAAAGAATAATTTTATTCTATTAATTTATACTAAAATTAATAACTATCTTAAAAATATTTTTAATCCTACAAAAAATAATAAATAATTTAAAGAAATAGGTAAATATCTTTTTCAAGATAAATATATTAATTTATCATATCGATAACGAGGTAATGTTCCACGAACTCAAATAAATAAAAATGAAATATAAATTAACTTTAAATAAAAAAATAATGATATATTATATCCCCCTAAATATAATAAAACAAATAATATTCTTATAAATAAAATTCTTGAATATTCAGCTAAAAAAATTAAAGCAAATCCCCCTCTTCTATATTCAATATTAAACCCTGAAACTAATTCTCTTTCACCTTCCGCAAAATCAAAAGGAGTTCGATTAGTTTCAGCTAATCTTGAAGAAATTCAACACATTCTTAAAGGTAACATTAAAAAAAAAAATCAAATTAAATCCTGATAAATAAAAAATTTTATTATATTAAAATCTATAATTAATATAATTCTTGATAATATAATTAAAGCTAATCTTACTTCATAAGAAATTGTTTGAGCAACAGCTCGTAATCCCCCTAATAAAGAATAATTAGAATTTGAAGATCATCCTGCAACTATTACAGTATAAACCCCTATTCTTGTACAACATAAAAAAAATAAAATTCCTAAATTAAATCTAATTATATTAAAATAATAAGGAATTAATATCCATACCATTAAAGATAAAATAAAACTAATAATAGGAGAAAAATAATAAGAAATATAATTAGAATATTTTAGAAAAACTTGTTCTTTAGTAAATAATTTAATTGCATCAGAAAAAGGTTGTAAAATTCCTATATATCCAACTTTATTAGGACCTTTTCGAATTTGAATATAACCCAAAACTTTACGCTTTAATAATGTAAGAAAAGCAACTCCAATTAATACCCCTAAAATTAAAATTAACATTCCTAAAATTATTATTATCATATCTTTTAATATCATTTACTACATATATAATCAAATTATATATTTATGATTTTTAAAATCATTACATTTTTTTTGCCAAAATAGTCATATTTAAAAATATTTATTATTATTAAAATTTTTTTAAATAAAACTATTTTAAATATTTGATCCTTTCGTACTAAAATATTTTATTAATTTAAAGATAGAAACCAACCTGGCTTACACCGGTTTGAACTCAGATCATGTAAGATTTTAATGATCGAACAGATCAAAAATTTTAAACTTTTGCATTTAAATTTTATTTTAATCCAACATCGAGGTCGCAAACTTTTTTTTTTATTTGAACTAAAAAAAAAAATTACGCTGTTATCCCTAAGGTAATTTTATCTTATAATCGTAAATTACGGATCATTTATTCATTTATTAATGTAAAATTATAAAAAAAGTTATTCTAATTTTTCTATCACCCCAATAAAATATTTACATAAATTAAAATTTTAAATCTTATAAAAAATTTTAATTTATATAAATATAAAACTCTATAGGGTCTTCTCGTCTTTTAAATTTATTTTAGCTTTTTAACTAAAAAATTAAATTTTATAAATTAAAAAAAGACAGTATATATTTCATCAAATCTTTCATACAAGTCACCAATTAAAAGACTAATGATTATGCTACCTTTGTACAGTCAAAATACTGCAGCCCTTTAATATATTATCAGTGGGCAGATTAGACTTTAAATTATTAATCAAAAAGACATGTTTTTGATAAACAAGTGAATATAAATTTTTGCCGAATTCCTTTTTTTAAATTATCAAATAATAAACTATATTTATTCATTTATATACTAATTTTATCATTATATCTAAATTTTAATTATTAAAAAATATTTTTTTATAAAAAATTAAATAAATTTTAAAATTTTAATTTAATTAAAATTATTTATAAAAAATTATAATTTATAAACAATATAAATTTTAAAAATCTTAATTATTATTAAAATTTATTATAAAAATTTATTTTAAAGCTTATCCCTTAAAATATTTAATTTTAAAAATATAATTTTAATTAATTAAAATTATATTTTTTAAAATTTAAAATTAAATTTTTTTCTAAAAAAACTAGATATATTTAAAAACGATTAACATTTCATTTCAAATTAATTATTTAAAATAATTATACAACATTAACTTTAATAACTAATTATCTCTTTTAAATTCGAGAAATTTTTAAAAAAAAATTATTATTAATAAACTCTGATACACAAGATACAATAAATTAAATTTACTTAAAAATAAATTTATTTTCAATTTATTTCAAATTTCTTTTACAATACTAATTTTCTATAAATTTTTTTATTTTTTCTATTAAATATACTTTAACCCCCATTAAAATATTTTAATATTAAAAATTTTTTTATTATTTATACTTTATTAATTTATCCCCCTCAAATTAATTATAATATAATATCTTTTCAATGTAAATGAAATACTTTTATCAAGCTCTAATTTGTTCTTTCTAGAAACACTTTCCAGTACCTCTACTTTGTTACGACTTATTCCAATTTATTAATGAAAGCGACGGGCAATATGTACATATTTTAATATATAATCATTTTAATAAACTAATTAAAATTACATTTAAATCCACCTTCAAATATTTATTAAAAAATATTATTCATTTAAATTTATTTATTGTAATCCATTATATTCTTAATTATAATCTGCATCTTGATCTGAATTAATTTTATATAAAAATTTTTAAATATTATTGTTATTAAAAAATATTTTTTTAACAACGATATACAAAATAATAAATTAAGTAAATTTATTCGTGGATTATCAATTATTAAACAGATTCCTCTAAATGAACTAAAATACCGCCAAATTATTTAAGTTTCAATAAATTATTATCTACTGTTTTAGTATTATAAATTTAATTTTCAATAATAGGGTATCTAATCCTAGTTTTTTATAAAATTTAATAAATCATAAGATTAATATAAATTTTAATTAAATTAAAATTTCACTTAATAATTTAATATTTAATTTAATAATAATTCTTATTTATTATACACTGATAAAATTTAAATCATTTTTTGTATAACCGCAACTGCTGGCACAAAATTTGTTAATAAAATTAAATATTACTAAATCTTAATTTCTTAAATTTTTAATTTTAATTACGGCAAATATTAATAATTATTATTAAAATAATTAAAAATTAACACTAAAATTTACATGTAAAATAAATTTAAATTAAATTTCACAAATCATAAAAATTTATTTATATATATAATTTTTTTCATATAGATTTTTTTTTTTTTTTTTTTATATTAATATATTTATTAAATAATATAAATAAAAAGTAAAATATAATTTTTTATACTAATATTTATATAAAAACAAATATTAATATTTATATATTAATAATTTATAAATATATTAATATATAAATATATAATATTAAATATTTAATATAAAAAAAAAATAAGTATATAAAATATTTAATATTAATTATTAAACATTGGATAATTTCTCTCTTTTTTTTTTCATAATATTGAATTAAATACCTAAATTGCTATTTAAATTTTTATAATTCAAATAAATTATATTAAATTAATATAATTAATAATTATAAAATTATATTTAATATATTAATATTTAATATTAATATATTAAATATTTAATATATATATATATATATATATTGGATAAATTTTTGATTTAATTATATCATTAAACCATTTTTAATCTTTTTCATATATAAAATAAAAAAAAAAA